ATCACATTGTCGGAACAAAAATATCGTATGTATCAATATGTTATGGAGATTTTTAGTACATGAAATAGCGATTTGCTAGATATATAAATAGATAGATAAGATATAACTAATAAAATATAAATTGATCTTGTGTTCTGGAATTGGAATCAAAGAAAGCTATTTAAAACGTCTTGTATGTTGTGACTTGGAATAGATGTTTCTCTGTAAAGGAAGGGAATAGCAATTTATTCATTCCTAATTTATTTCTATAGAACATCTAGGAACAAGAAGATTTAATCGGATATATCGACAGATTCCCGCGCAGTCCAAAGAAATATTAAAAAAAATATCCAATTTCATCTCTATCGAATTTTAATATCAGAATAGTGGATATAATTATAATGCAATGGGTTAGGTCCACTTACTTTTTTTTTGTTGATTTATAATATTATAATATAATAAATTTAATTGGAATAATGGAAAATAGGAAAGGAATAGGAATATTTGAAGATTCAAGGAGACGACTTATCCTTAATTCAATTCATTATAAATTATAATATAATAATTATTATATTTATTTAATAATATATTAAATTTAATAATATATTAAATTAATATTAAAAATATATTAAATATTAAAAAATATTAAATATATTATATTATAATAGCAAATTTATAACCATACTATAAACTATAATTCATTATAAATTAAACTATAATTCATTATAAATAATGTTATAATTTTTGTTATAATTATATATTATAATTATATTATTATATTAAAATAATTATATATTATATTAAAATTAAAATAATTATATATTTAAAATAATTATATATTATATTAAAATATTAAATATTATATTATTAAAATATTATATTAATATTATATTAAAATATTAAATTATAAAATATTAAATTATATTAATTATATTATATTAAATATTAAATTATATTTATATATTATATTATATATTTTTAAAATATTATATTATATAATATTATATTATATATTTTTAAATTATATATTAAAATAAATTATATATTATATTAAAATATTAAATTATACGGTTTGTTACTTTTTTATTACTTTATTACAAATAAAAACAATATCTTTATTCGCACTTCAAATATGAATACTACTGCCGGAGTTTTATGATTTATGAAAAAATCAAAGCCCCTTATCGGATTTGAACCGATGACTTACGCCTTACCATGGCGTTACTCTACCACTGAGTTAAAAGGGCTTGTTTGATTCAATTCCTGAATAAAGACACTATAAGTTTAGTATATATACTTATTATAATTTATAATAGATGTACATAGATATATCTTATACTTAAGTATAGGGGTTCATTCAAGAATGAAAAATTATATTTATTATTTATTAATTTACTTTTACGGGATAAATATAATTTTAAATTATAGGGTTAGGGCATACTAGTGAATATAGGTAAAATAAAACGGTTTATTGATATTGGATTTGATAAATATCAATAGAATGGGTTGTTTCAAGACCTATTCTAATTGACATCATAACTAAATTCATTTGAGTGATACATGTACCCACTAATTTAACATAGATCCAAGATATTTCATTGAATCATTGATAAAGAGATTCGGCATGGTCTTTGAACCAAATTTTTAGCGAAAAAAATTCTATAGAATCGTGAAAAACGGAAAGATCCTTCGTGTCGAGTCATACCATTCCATTATATTGACAATTTAAAAAAACTATTCATACTATGAGCATAGTATGATGGCGGTCGTGCAAGTATGCCCCCATCGTCTAGCGGTTCAGGACATCTCTCTTTCAAGGAGGCAGCGGGGATTCGACTTCCCCTGGGGGTAGGGTACTACGAAAGGAAGTTGATCATGGATTATCAATAAGCCTGGAATTGATTCTTCCTGGGTCGATGCCCGAGCGGTTAATGGGGACGGACTGTAAATTCGTTGGCAATATGTCTACGCTGGTTCAAATCCAGCTCGGCCCAATAATTCGCCGATCCACCATGAAATAATATAACCCATTTCTTGCTCTCCAGAAATGCCCGATCCCCCAATACAGAAGAGAAAAATTTTCTGATATATCTATACCACTATTTATATTTACTCTATTTTTACAACAAATTCTGATCTTGCTAATGATCTAGATTCATATCAGAATCTGTAAGTATAAAGTAAAGTTTAAAGAAAAGAGTAAATAAAAAAAACTTTTGTCATTGAAAGAATGATTATCCAATTGATTTGGCAATAACGAAAAGATTACTAGCAATCCAGGCTGCTCTCACTAAAGTGCATATCCATAAGGATATCAATATATTACATTCGCGGCTCTGTTACAACACGCCAACTCTAATCTAAATTGAAAGGGTTAGAATGAAATCATATAAATATATATACTGTATACTTTATTTTATTATGGTATTCACTTGGGATTTTGGGATTGTAGTTCAATTGGTCAGAGCACCGCCCTGTCAAGGCGGAAGCTGCGGGTTCGAGCCCCGTCAGTCCCGACGAATCCAAAGCCAATAAAAAAATATATCAATTCATCCCTCCATTTTTTGTGAAAAGAAGTACAAATAGCAGAATTTCATTCCCAACGGCGATACCTCTTCTTTTTTTCTGTTTCGTTTCACATTTATCATCAAACAAATGGGGTATCTTCGACTAGTACCGATTCGATTGATGGGAGATAGACATATGTGGATTAGTACAATTATTGTTAGCATCAGATTCAGGATTCCACGGGATACCGTACTCTGGCTTTTTCTTTTTCGATTACTCCCGATCTGTGGAATAGAGTCGAGTACTGTATGTTTCCCGGGAGTACATATATAAATGGAATTTGTACGATATAAAAAAAATTTGACATAGTTACTGTGATAGAATACTTTTCTATTAAGATTAAAATAAAAGTATATCCTTTTCTGGCCCGGTTTTGTGTAACCTCAATTTCTAATTTCACTAATTTGAAAGAATCTATCTCATTCAAATTTCACATTGAGCTTTTGATATATGTGTCCCGTTACTAATCCAAGGAAAGAGGATATTAAAAAAATAAAGATCAAACAAGAATCTCTTTTTTATTAGCGGGGGAGTGCAATTTTATTTAAGGGTATTTTCCTTGAAAGAAGAAACTTTATATATTTATATATAAATATATAAAAAAATAGTTAATTTGATGGAATATTAGATTTTTTTATACCGGAACTTGTACTCGTCTTTATCATACTTCTTTTGTTTTCCAAGAAGATTAGATCATTAAAAAAAGGAGTTTATAACTTAACCCCTTCCTTTGTTTTTCATTTAGCTTCTATTGTTTGTTGGGGTTTATTTAGAACCAATGGTAAGTGGAAAGGCGGTTAGATGATACTTCATCAGATGATTGTACAAAAAGGACGGTAGGTTATATATAAGAAAGAATGGAAAAGAATGATAAATAAAAAAAAATAAAGGAATTATTGATTGGATCAGGAATCCTATTTTGAGTTCGATATGGATAAAAGAGCTTCCTATGTTATACTATTCAATTCTTGACGATGAATCGATTTGATAGCTCAGATATTGTTATTCATGATATTGATCCGATTCGATATCATCCAGATGTAATTCATCCCATTGAATTTACAGGCGAAAGATTTATTATCTCTATGGGATTAACTCCCGAGTTATTGCGAATTAAAGAAAAATTAAACAATGAGATTATGGAAGTAAATATTCTCGCATTTATTGCTACTGCACTGTTTATTCTAGTCCCTACCGCTTTTTTACTTATAATATACGTAAAAACAGTCAGCCAAGGTGATTAATTTGAATTAATTTTAGTTCTTATCAATAATGGAAGAGAAGAAAAGGATTAAAATTTCGCGTCTTAAATTAAATGGGCAGACTAGAATCAGCCATATTCTATGAGATACGATAGTATGGTAGAAAGAAATATCTGAATCTTTCTACCATACTATCTACTACCTAGTATTGTTATTGTAATGTATCAAAGTTGTATTGTAATACGGGTTAATTATCAATCTACAACAGTATCGTCATATTCCTTTCCTATATATATGGAAATCAATTACATATGTATAATATACATAGTGATAATGTATATAGTGTCCCAATTCTATTTCTTTGCTTTATCTATTTGTATTTAATTTGTGTTGATTTCAATTAATTTGAAATAATCGAAAGTGACTCTTACGATTATAATTCCTAGATTTCTGATTCAATATGAATCCCAATCGAAAGAATCAATGACTTCTTCGATGGGTATAATAAAAAAAATCAAGTAATCTTTTTGTTAGCATTCTGATGGATAAGTCATTGATTGAGCAATTGACAAATGATCCGTGGGAACTTCTTCGGATTTCGAAAAGGGATTAGTAAACCTCGTCGATTTTTAACGTTTGAACCATGATATGAAATGGGTTCAATAAAACAAGCACAATATAAATAAGATTTCTAAAATAATAAAACTAAAACAAGCGGTAAGTGCGCAATATGTGACTCGCCCAAGACAATATTTTAGTATGTGCTCTCGTTGGACAACTACTATGTCTATGCTGTTTCACATAGAAAATGTGTATCCATTAAAATCCAAGAGAATTTCTAAATGAAGATATTTAAAATTTCTATTTCAATTTAAAATTTTAAATTGAAATAGTTAAATTTTAAATAAAAAAAGCTTTGCCGAACGATCTATAAAAAAAAAAATTGATACAGTTTAGTTCCTAAACTCAATTAGTAGTACTTCTAGAGTCCACTTCTTCCCCATACTACTAGTGAAAGGGAAAACGTAAAGACTACCATTAAAGCAGCCCAAGCGAGATTTACTATATCCATGTGAATTATGTCCTCTATCTCTATGAAGGAATTATTCAATTATTGTTCACTAATAAATAATAGTAGAATCACTGGCGCAGAGTCAAAAAGTGATTCTGACCCAACATCGTTGATGAAACAATCCAATAAATCCAATTATAACAAGTTCTTATATGATTTCTAGTATAATCAGAAAAGAT